TATGGTATTTATATGGTATATCCCCGTACTGATCTAATACTACTAATATATATCCCACGTACTGATTCTTCCTACATTAATTCTTTCGATGGGCCCCCGGATGCATATTCATAAGCATAATAAAAGATATAAAAAAGAAGGAATTCAAGCAGTTGGGCTTGCAATTCTTTTGGATTGATCGAAAAGCATACAAATGGGTGTAAAGAAAAAATAGAAAATTTGAGTGCTATTTAATTTTGATGTACGTCTAATATATATTATTACTTAGATATAGATATCTATTGTCAATTGATCTATATAAGAGAAAGCTTCTTTCTGTATACAATAGAACTTTATGTTTTATGTACTAAGAATATGAATGAATATGAAATATTCTACAATACTCAATTGTATAGTGTGGTAGAAAGAGCTTTCTATTAGATCTATCTACCACACTATCTCAGATACTTCTGATTCCACATTTCATTTAAGACTTCAATAGGGTTTGAAACCCTTTCCCTTTCATTTCTTCAATCATTGATAAAAATGAATAATTCAAGTTTCATTCAAATTAATCATTTTGGCTTACTGTTTTTACGTATATGATAAGTAAAAAGGCAGTAGGAACTAAAATGAACAGCGCAGTAGCAATAAACGCAAGAATATTGACTTCCATAATCTCTTTGTTTTCTTTCTTTCACAATAATTCGGGATCTAATCCCATAGAGATGATAAAGTGGACTCCTATCAATTCAAAGGTATGAATTGCATCTTGATGATACTAACAATATTATGAATAACAATATCAAATCGATTTATCGTCGCGAATTGAATAGTATAACATAGTATAACATAGGAAGATCTTTTATCCATACTCAATCTAAATTAAATAGAAAGAAAGAAAAATAGGATTCTTACTTACGGCTCTTTATGAAACAATTTCATGAATCCACTCATAAAAAGTTCCTATATTTCTTATTCAATAGAATTCTATTGAAATAGAAAGAATTGGAAAAAAAAGAAGAGCCATTCAACCATTCTGATTAAATTTATGAGCAGCACTAAGTAAGAATCCTATTTTCATAAATTTAATCAGAATTGGAAAAAAAAGAAGAGCCGATGCAACCATTCTGATTAAACTTTATGAGCAGCACTAAGAGCCTCTAGTGAGTCTGGATACAAAGTATCTTCAGTTCTTTCCACCCACAATTATTAAATGAATTTACCATCAGCCTATCCAATCTAATTTCATCGCAGACAGAGTTAGTAGACACTACCTCAATATTAAGAAAGTTATAGTGTAGGAGTCTTTATAATTTTTTTTAGAATCCTTTCTTCAACCTTAGTAGCCAAAATGGAGTGTCTCTTAGGAACCTTTGGATACCAAGATTTCCGACTTCTTACTTTCATAGTTCTGATGCCCAGAATGAATTCTCACTATTTCTTTTATTTGATTCAATTCAGAATAGCTCAAACCAATCATTAATAAGATTGGGTTGCTTCAGATTTCTTGGTACCTTTTTTAGCCACACTCAGAACCCAGATTTTGAGAAAAAAGATGACAGTCTTTTATAGGCCCTACGGGTTCTCAAAATCAAGTATCGACAGACCTAGCCCTTGCCTATGCTTTTGCGGGGCAAGAATTCGTCAAGTTCGATCAACAGGATTAAGAAATTCCAAGTATTTTTTTTTGTTGATCAGGCGACACCCAGATTCGAACTGGGGATAAAGGATTTGCAGTCCCCCGCCTTACCACTTGGCCATGCCGCCAAATCCCATCCAAAATGGATAAAGAAATAAAGAAATTATATTTATATATATATATATTCTTATACTTATACTTATTATTATTCTATTTCTATTCCTCTCCTCATTTTGTTTTGATTTGAATTTTTTACTTTATTAATTTCTTTTCTTTTTGGATCTTGAATCCCATTGTACTTATCCTTTTCCAAAAAAGAATTCCTATTTTTTTTTATTGGATCCTGTTTCTATTCTTTTCTTCGATTGATTTTATCTCAGAATACGAACAGGATCGAATAAAAACATACCTTCTCCTTTCTCGTTTCTATAGATCTATAAAATAGTTAATGAAGCGAAAAGATTCCCGGCCCCGGTCACAGACTGTAAAATGCAGGGCAATTTAGAATAATTAACTCTTTACTTCATTAACTATTTACTATAATTACTCTTTTACTCTTACTTACTTTTCTTACTTTGAATTAGCGAACAGCGTCTTCAATTTGTATCTCCATTTGTATTCCCTTAATGAATGCAAAATCCAATTGATTTACGACTAATCATTATCAATTCTAATTATAATAAAATATATGTGTAGATACAAATTGAAGAACAGAAATTTTTATACGTGGATACCGAGCCCGGGTCTATTTATTATGCACATATCCCTATATAGGATCATCGTGCTTGAATATTTCATTGAATATGAATAGAAGATAGACATTATGGTAGAGTGCGACCTAACCTATGTTGCACCAAGTTCAATTATGATAAAAGATGT